ACGGAGGATTGTGTCGGTTGTAAGAGATGTGAATCTGCCTGCCCAACAGATTTCTTGAGTGTTCGAGTTTATTTATGGCATGAAACAACCCGCAGCATGGGTATAGCTTATTAATACGTTACAGAAACCCGAGTCCATTTTTTTTTTTACCGCCAAAACCAGTGCCAAAAAATCAAATTTTTTTTGGCACTGGTTTTTTTGGTCCAAGCGTATCTTGTCTTTACCACGAACAAATTTCCTTGGTTAACAATAATTGTAGTCTTACCAATATTTGCGGGTTCCTTAATTTTCTTTCTTCCCCATAAAGGAAATAGGGTAATTAGGTGGTATACTATATGTATATGCATGTTAGAACTTCTTCTAACAACCTATGCATTCTGTTATCATTTCCAATTGGACGATCCATTAATCCAACTAGTAGACGACTATAAATGGATCAGTTTTTTTGATTTCCGTTGGAAATTAGGAATAGACGGACTGTCTATAGGTCCCGTTTTATTAACAGGATTTATCACTACTTTAGCTACCTTAGCGGCCTGGCCTATTACGCGGGATTCTCGATTATTCCATTTCTTGATGTTAGCAATGTACAGTGGTCAAATAGGATCGTTTTCGTCTCGGGACCTTTTACTTTTTTTCATCATGTGGGAATTAGAATTAATTCCGGTCTATCTACTTTTAGCCATGTGGGGAGGAAAGAAACGTCTATACTCAGCCACAAAATTTATTTTGTACACGGCGGGGGGCTCCATTTTTCTCTTAATGGGAGTTCTGGGTATCGGTTTATATGGTTCTAATGAGCCAACTTTAAATTTTGAAACATCAGTTAATCAGTCGTATCCTGTGGCTTTGGAAATAATATTCTATATTGGATTTTTTATTGCTTTTGCTGTCAAATCACCGATTCTACCGCTACATACATGGTTACCAGATACCCACGGAGAGGCGCATTACAGTACTTGTATGCTTCTAGCCGGAATTTTATTAAAAATGGGAGCGTATGGATTGATTCGGATTAATATGGAATTATTACCACACGCTCATTCTATATTTTCTCCTTGGTTGATGATAGTAGGCACAATACAAATAATCTATGCAGCTTCAACATCTCCCGGCCAACGTAATTTAAAAAAAAGAATAGCCTATTCTTCCGTATCTCATATGGGTTTCATACTTATAGGAATTGCTTCTATAACCGATACGGGACTCAATGGAGCTATATTACAAATAATATCTCATGGCTTTATTGGTGCTGCACTTTTTTTCTTGGCAGGAACGAGTTATGATAGAATACGCCTTGTTTATCTCGACGAAATGGGCGGAGTGGCTATTCCCATGCCAAAAATATTTACGATGTTCAGTAGCTTTTCCATGGCTTCCCTCGCATTACCGGGTATGAGTGGTTTTGTTGCAGAAGTTATAGTCTTTTTAGGACAAATTACCAGCCAAAAATATCTTTTAATGCCCAAAATAGCTATCACTTTTGTAATGGCAATTGGAATGATATTAACTCCTATTTATTTATTATCTATGTTACGGCAGATGTTCTATGGATACAAATTATTTAATACTCCAAACTCTTATGTTTTTGATTCTGGACCGCGCGAGTTATTTGTTTCCATCTCCATTTTTCTACCTGTAATAGGTATTGGTATGTATCCCGATTTTGTTCTTTCGCTATCAGTTGACAAGGTTGAAGGTATTCTATCTAATTATTTTTATAGATAGTTTTCTTAAAGAAAGTTTCTTAAAGAAAAAACTCCTATGGTTTTTAAGAGTCGGTTGGATAATGAAACAAAAAGAAGGATTTTGATTCTCTTAAATTTTAATTTTAAATAAAGTAAAAAATTTTAATTTTAAATAAAGTAAAAACAAAATATGAATTTAAATTTTCACCCAACATACTTGGTCTTTGCGAGAACCGCGTGAATCACTACACTACTTGATTCACGCGGTTCTCGCCGGTTGACACAATGTGTTTTATATACACTGTATGTATTGCACTCTGTTTGTATTCGTAATAACTTTTCTTTTATTTAACTAGAGGTTAACGTAAATGAACCATAACTATGTAGTCCAATTCCTAATAGATTGACCCCAAAATAGCATATCCAAATTATAAGAAAGCCTAGAGTCGCCACAATTGCGGAATTTGTCCCCTGCAAATTTTTATTTGTTCGAGTATGCAAATAAATTGCGAATACGATCCAAGTAATAAAAGCCCAAGTTTCCTTTGGATCCCAACTCCAATATGATCCCCATGCTTCATTAGCCCATACTGCTCCTGAAAGAATCCCTATGGTTAAAAAGATAAATCCTAGGCTAATCACACGATAACTCCAATAATCTAATTGTTGAATCAATTGGGCCTTGTAATAATTCTTAGCATAAAAAAAAGAAGTTTTTTTTAAAATATAGTTTCTTTCATTATTGTATTGGATTTCGCCAAATGAAAAAGATTCATTTAATTTTAATAAATTATTACTTTTAGAACTATAAAAAATCTTTCTAAATGTAATGACTAGAAGTGCTACTGATAATAATGATCCACAAAGAAGAGCCGCATAGCTCAATATCATCATACTTACGTGCATTATTAACCACTCCGATTGTAGAGCGGGTATTAATATTGTGGGTTTATGTATTTCATTTAAAAGACCCGACGTAGCAAAGCCTTGGGTAAAAATAGTACTTGAGGCAGTTATTGTGGTTAAATAATTTTTTCGTTTTTTTAAATAGGGCACTATATGAATAAGGGAGAAACTCCATGAAAGAAAAATTAATGATTCATATAAATCACTTAGTGGGAAATGGCCCGAATAAATCCAACGAGTGATTAATAATCCTGTTAGACATAAAAAAGTAGCTAGCATCCCCTTTTCTGACGAATCATATGGTTTTATGATTTCATTGCCCAATAAGGTTATCAAATGAATTGTAATCACAATTGAAACAATAGAAAAGGAAATATGAGTTAATATATGCTCTAAAGTTGAAAATATCATAAAAAAGAAAAAAGGTGGGGATCCCCCATATTAATATTAATTATTGGGAATTTAATTTATTTTTATTATAGGATCTATTGGGTCTCGTTTAGAAGATGGCATGCCGCCACTCGGACTCGAACCGAGATGCTCTAGCACTGCTTCCTAAGAGCAGCGTGTCTACCGATTTCACCATAGCGGCTTGCTCGAATTCATAATAGCCTATTTATATTCAATAGTCGAGATTGAACAAGTCAATCAATCAAATATGTTTTTTTAGTAAAAATTAAATTGATAAAAAAAATGAGTTCAAAAGTCAATTTGAAGATTTGAAGATTCATTAGTTTGTTTTATTTATTTTCCTTTAAATGTCCATTTATCTTAGGGCTTTTTAGGTAGTTTATGCAATTCTAAAATCGAACTCTTGCAGCTATAGAAATCTCTCGCTAGAATAAAAAAAACTTTTTTCGTTTTTTACGCTTATTGTCATGTCATTATTTCTGGTTTATCTGATTTCATAATCATAAAATTGAAACAAAAAATAAATTTTCTCAATGAATCTAAAACTTTTTTGTATTTGGAGTACTGCAAATTGACACTTGTATATAATGTAATAATATCTCAACAATCAAGTTCTTTTATTGATTCTTTTATTGATGATCTGAAAATTGGAGATATATGGTAAATCCATTACATATGCTAAATGCAATAAATTAAGAAGTTAGTTTTTAACATGGAATCCATAAGTTTCAACAATCTGCCCTTCCCGAAAAGATAAAAAATTTTATTTATTGGAATTGTAAAGGTCGATGGGGAAAAAAGACTCCCCACCACCAAAATATGAGTGAAAACAAAAAAAATGTATTTATTTTTAGATTTAGAATTCAGAAAAAAGAAGAATTATTCTTTTAGACATAACATTAAGATTCTATTTCATATTATATTAAAATTAAATATTAATATGAACTTTGATTTTATATTATTTCATTTTATATTAACAAATTACTGATCCAATTTTTTGAATCAAATGCATTTCGATTATTCCAATATTTTAGGACTTTTTTGTTTGTCGTACAAAAAAACTTTTTGAATTTCCGGTAGAAAGAGATTTCCCTAATGACAAAGCTTTTAACGACGCCCAATATCCTTTCATTTTCCAAATATTTTTACGAATACGCTTTTTTGATATCGAAGTACGTTTTTTTGGAACTGCCATTTAAAAATGAAGAAGTTATTCATTGTTATAGTTGGATGTGAAAGACATCTATTGTTCTATTATTATTATTATATTATTCTTATTCATTATCTATTTTTTCTCTAAATAATATAATATTCTCTTCATAAAATAAAAAAGAAATATAGATATGTCAAAGATCCATGAAAACTGGATCAAAAATGACTCGAAATAACAAAATATTCCCTAAAACCAAAAAAATTTGGTTTGGAACTATTAGTTCGCGTTGTTTATCTCTCAAAGTTATATCTTTAGAATCTGCATGTCATAGAAAAAAAAAAGAATCTAAAAGACCTTTATTTTCGGCATTCTATACTTTATTTACATGTAATAAAATACCAGGATTGTACTTTTGACTAATAAATTGATAGTCAAACTAAAAAAAAATACAACTAAATTCAATTTTAAAATTCGAATGAGACTAGTAAAAAATCAAAAGATACGTGAAAAAGCATCTCAGTCATTTTTGATCCTTTCTCGCTAAAAAGGTCATTTTAGTTCCCTATTTTTCTAAACTTTACTAATAAATTGTTTTGATTGAAATGGAAAACAATCAATCCCATAATGAATTAGTTAATTAATTGAGAATTAGTTAATGAATTGAAATAGACTAATTATTATTATTAATTATTATTATATAAGTATAAGTGTTCGTTTTTTTATATGTCACTCAGTCATATCATTTGACCAATTGTAACTTCTTTTTTGAATATTTGAACGGTTTTGAAAAGACTCAGAATAATTAATATTAATAATATTATTATATTATTAATATAATAATACTAATATAAACTTCTTAAATCAGTTAGTGCATATCTTGATTTTTTATTGACTTTTTCGAAAGGTAAGATCCGGTGAATCGGAAACAATTAATTAAGAATAAAAAACTTTTTTTATGGAACAGACATATCAATATGCGTGGATAATACCTTTTCTTCCACTTCCAGTTCCTATGTTAATAGGGTTGGGACTTCTTCTTTTTCCGACGGCAACAAAAAGTCTTCGCCGTATGTGGGCTTTTCAGAGCGTTTTGTTGTTAAGTATAGTCATGATTTTTTCCATGAATCTTTCTATTCAGCAACTAAATAGTAGTTCTGTCTATCAATATGTATGGTCTTGGATTATTAATAATGATTTTTCGTTAGAATTCGGATACTTGATCGATCCACTTACTTCTATTATGTCAATACTAATCACTACTGTTGGAATTTTGGTTCTTATTTATAGTGATAATTATATGTCTCATGATCACGGGTATTTGAGATTTTTTGCTTATATGAGTTTTTTCAGTACTTCTATGTTGGGATTAGTTACTAGTTCAAATTTGATACAAATTTATATTTTTTGGGAATTAGTTGGAATGTGTTCGTATCTATTAATAGGATTTTGGTTTACACGACCTGTTGCAGCAAAGGCTTGTCAAAAAGCCTTTGTAACTAATCGTGTTGGCGATTTTGGTTTATTATTAGGCATTTTAGGGTTTTATTGGGTAACGGGGAGTTTCGAATTTCGTGATTTATTCCAAATATTCAATAACTTGATTTCTAATAATGAGGTCGATTTTTTATTTGTTACCTTGTGCGCTGTTCTTTTATTTGCCGGTGCGATTGCTAAATCTGCACAATTTCCTCTTCATGTATGGTTACCTGATGCGATGGAAGGGCCGACTCCTATTTCGGCCCTTATACATGCTGCTACGATGGTAGCAGCGGGCATTTTTCTTGTAGCCCGACTTATGCCTCTTTTCATAGTCATACCCCACATAATGAATTTTATCTCTTTAATAGGGATAATAACAGTTTTTTTAGGAGCTACTTTAGCTCTTGCTCAAAAAGATATTAAGAGGGGTTTGGCCTATTCCACAATGTCTCAATTGGGTTATATGATGTTAGCTTTAGGTATGGGGTCTTATCGCAGTGCTTTATTTCATTTGATTACTCATGCTTATTCTAAAGCATTATTGTTCTTAGGATCGGGATCCGTTATTCATTCAATGGAAACTCTTGTTGGGTATTGTCCAAAAAAAAGTCAGAATATGGTGCTTATGGGAGGTTTAACAAAACATGTACCAATTACAAAAAATTCTTTTTTATTAGGTACACTTTCTCTTTGCGGTATTCCACCACTTGCTTGTTTTTGGTCCAAAGATGAAATTCTTAATGATAGTTGGTTGTATTCGCCTATTTTTGCAATAATAGCTTGGTCTACGGCGGGATTAACGGCATTTTATATGTGTCGGATTTATTTACTTACTTTTGAAGGACATTTAAACGTTCATTTTCAAAATTACAGTGGAAAAAGGAATACCCCCTTATATTCAATATCACTATGGGGTAAAGAAGGTTCAAAAATAAGTAACAAAAACTTTCGTTTGGTAACTTTATTAAAAAATAGACGTCCTTCTGTTTTTTCAAATAGAGTATATAAAATTGATGAGAATGTAAGAAATATGACCCCACCCTTTCTTTCTATTCCGAATTTTGGTAATACCAAGACTTCTTTGTATCCTTATGAATCGGATAATACGATGTTATTCCCAATACTTATATTAATTATATTTACTTTGTTTGTTGGATTCTTAGGAATTCCTTTAAATCAAGACGTGGATATATTAACAAAATGGTTAACCCCGTCTATAAATCTTTTACATAAAAATTCAAATAATTCAATAGATTGGTATGAATTTTGTAAAGATGCCTTTTTTTCAGTCAGTATAGCCTCTTTCGGAATATTTATAGCATTTTTTTTATATAAACCTGTTTATTCGTCTTTTCAAAATTTGGACTTAATTAATTCATTTTTTAAAATGGGGCCTAGGAGAAATTTTTATGACAAAATAAAAAATCCTATATATGATTGGTCATATAATCGGGGGTACATAGATGCCTTTTATGGAACATTCTTGATTGTGGGGACGAGAAAATTCGCCGAATTCACTCATTTTTTTGATAGACGAATAATTGATGGAATTCCAAATGGAGTTGGTCTTTTCAGTTTCTTTGTAGCAGAGGTTATTAAATCGGTAGGGGGGGGACGTATTTCTTCTTATCTGTTCTTTTATTTTTCATATGTATCTATTTTTTTAGTAATTTACTACTTTTTGAATCTTTAAGTCTTTCCAATCCATTTCATGAATAAAATGTGACCAATTATCCAACCAACAAAACTACTTGTTACAAATAGCATCTTGCTGTTGCATCGAAACATAAAAATGTTGACTAATCTCGCTAGCATTGAACTTGGTAAAATGAAATGATTGAATAATTGAAAAATGAGATTATT